TTCTTTGGTTCAATAAAATTTACTTAGGGAATCTACAACTAGGCCATATACGATATAGAGTAATAGCAAAAAAATTACGATATTAGATAGGTGTAAAAAAGGAAAGAGATCGAAAAGATCTTTTTCCTAAAGTTCTCTTTCGTCCACTTAATATCATACCTCTCCTCAACCAATATTCGATTTCTATCTCATTATTCAATAGTTCAAGTTCAATATTCAAATAAAAAAAGAATTAGAATATTCAATATGAATGCCTGTATTTATAATATATTTCTGTGCAATTATTTGGACTAACCAATTTGTCCATTTAGATTGGATACATTGGAATAATGATAAAGAAAAAAAAGAATTTACACAAAAACCTAATTCATAAAAAATGGGTTGGTTTGGAGAGGGTAGGTATATGTAATTGAATGGCTATAAACTATAAACTATAAATAAGTCAACTCTTGTAGATATTTCGATAATTGATTCTCGAATCCGATTGAATCTAAGATGAATGCTTGGTTTACGTTATGGAAGAAAGACACGTATATGTGATATTAGATATTGACTGATTCTATATGAACTAAAGAGATATTTTATTTGCCACCCGCCTCCTATGAATTTTGGCAGGGATTCTAATAACAATAGAAGCCCTTCCCTTTCCGTCTCCTTGTGACTGTGAATTGACTAAATAAATAGATGAAATTCAGAAAAGGGTGGACGAAAATAAGAGTTCGGAACCAAGAAATGGAAGATCGAAAGTCGTCTGGATTCACAAAGACTCTGTGGATAGAAACAGAAACTAAAAAAAATAGCTTGAATTATGCACTAATACTATTACTTCATAATTTAACTCGAAGTTCTTAGTTACTTCGAAATGCTAGCGACGGAATTATTAAGTCATAATTCGTTGGTTGATTGTATCATTAACCATTTCTTTTTTTGGTACGAGGGAACTTATCATGAATCCACTGATTTCTGCCGCTTCCGTTATTGCTGCTGGGTTGGCTGTAGGGCTTGCTTCTATTGGGCCCGGAGTTGGGCAAGGGACTGCTGCGGGTCAAGCTGTAGAGGGTATCGCGAGACAGCCTGAGGCAGAGGGAAAAATACGAGGTACTCTCTTGCTTAGTCTAGCTTTTATGGAAGCTTTAACAATTTATGGACTGGTTGTAGCATTAGCGCTTTTGTTTGCGAATCCTTTTGTTTAATATGAAAAATCCCTATTTTATTGCCTTGAACTAATTATTTCCTTTTTCTAATTCTATTAAGATTTCACTCCTACACTTACTTATTCGTTGACAAAATAACCTGTGGGAAGGTTTGATTTGTGGGTGAGAGATTAGTATACCCATTCCCTTTCATCCTTCCCCTTCGGAGTCCAGGGGAAACTAAGGATTGCCCCAAGGGGGATAGTTCACATAAATCAAATACTTTTTTTAATTTAAAATAGGAAATAAATAAAAAAGAGGGGCGAAGTGATACAAAAAGAACTATATTCGATTTTTTAGTCTATCTATTTAGTCTATAGGAGATCATATGAAAAATGTAACCGATTCTTTCGTTTCTTTGGGCTATTGGCCATCTGCCGGGAGTTTCGGGTTTAATACCGATATTTTTTCAACAAATCTAATAAATCTAAGTGTAGTGCTTGGTGTATTGATCTTTTTTGGAAAGGGAGTGTGTGCGGGTTGTTTATTTCAAGAATATGTTGGATCCACCCAGCTGTACCTTTTTCGTTATAACTAGAAAGGTGCACGATCTCACGAATGACTTCGGAATAAATTAAGAGATTATGGATAAGAACCATAGCATTTCGTGATTCATTGGTAATTTTTTTTTGATTCTCTATCAACCAATAATGTGTGGCCATTAATATGAATATGGTTAAAGCAAACTGTTTGAAGTCTAGACGCGGCGCGGTACTCTTTCACCCTCTATGTTAATATGGAGATGGTTCAAAATGAATATTTTATGGATAGAGAACACTCCTATTCATAAAATGGTTTTGAACCGTTATTGTTATTGTAAAAATGGGTATTTCCCCCTTTTATCCAATGCTGAATCGACGACCTATGTAGAAGTAAGAAGAGTTTTTTGGATTTGAAGAAAAAAAAGAAACAACTTTGTTGACAATTACATATTTTTGTCAGAAGAGTCCTCTGAATATTTTGATTTGGCATTTGTTTATATATTTTTTTGCATATGAAAATATGAACAAACAAAGATGAAAATATGAACAAACAAAGAAGAGAGGATAGGCTCATTACATTTATAAAAAGATATTAGAATTTTTCTTAAGTAATTGAGTAGGAGAGCCAAATGAGTCGAAAGATTCATGTTTGGTTCGGGAAGGGATTATGTAAGCTTTGGAATAAATGTAAAGATAATCCACTTTCATTAAGCGATTTATTAGATAATCGAAAACGGAGAATCTTGAATACTATTAGAAACTCAGAAGAACTCCGTGGAGGCGCCATTGAACAGCTGGAAAAAGCCCGGGCTCGCTTACGGAAAG